GATGTGGATCTCGGACCTATGAATGGGGATATTCCCGATACTCACAAAGAAAAAGGGAAGTGACTTGGACAAAAAGGGAAGTGACTTGGACAAAAAGAGAAGTGACTTGGACAAAAAGAAACGAAGTGACTTAGACAAATCTTGTTTGTCGATAGCCTCGGACCAATCAATCGAATATTGATTAATACGTAATCGATCGAACACTACTTGAAAACGGTTCTTCTGTTCAGAAACGAAATGTTCCAAATGTTCCTGGAAATTCTTGCTCCCATTGGACCATTTGTATCTATATGCATCAGGATCCCGATTCATGGATCTCTCGGTTCGAGAAATAAGAGGATCAAACCATTTCTTCTGACTCTTTTTCAAATTCGATAAATGTTGGTTGATCGTATATTTCATTATAGTTATATGATTCAGAGTATCATTTCCTATTTGATCCCTTTGAATTCCATATTCGAAGTTGCGATCGGATCTATTCATTAAAAAGAATCGATTCGATACATTTCTTATGTACCCATAGGTGCTATATTGGATTTGAATCAGATTTCGGATCAATCTATATTGATTGACTGCCTCCGTTATGTTGTTGCTAGCAAATACCGCTGTTTTTAGTTTTGGATCTTCCAAATCATTCCCGCAGTAGATCCGGACCGATTTTTTTCTGATCCTTCGATAAAAAGATTCATTCTCTTCATAAAAAAGAGGAGGTAGAACCAATAAAGATTTCTTTTTCGATTCATCTCTGGAGTTGAATACCTCATTCAAGAATTTTTTTTGATCCAACCCGTAGGAATCAATAGAAAAGGCAAATCCCCTATGATACACCAGATCCGGCTCGGTTATTGATAGAGTGAATAGATCTGCCATTTCTTGAAATCTCTCTTCTGATTCAAAATCGTGGTGTAACGTGTATCCCCCTTTGTTCCGGTCATGGAATAGATGAAATAAATCAAAAAATGGATTTTTGTTCAAGAATGAAATCTTATTGGAACTGTCCATATCCGGTTCATCCTTCGTAACCATATCACATCCCGGATCTGATGAAATAGGATGAATTGAGACGGTATTTTGTAAATACGTAATTATCTTGAATATATCAACCATTTCTTTATTTTCCGATCGCCTGGAAGGGACAAAAGAAACATCTTGTTTTTTCTTCAAAAATTTCTGATCTATAGTGGACCTCTCAGTAGGATTCGAACCCAGATGAAGTTCTGACCATCTGTCAGAGAAAAAAGAACGAATTGATCTTGTAGGATTCCCAAGAAATTCTTCGATTTCTTCCGGAAGCAGATGATTATTCATCTGCTTCTCACGTTCCGTGAATAGCCGGGACATTGAGGAAGATCCAAAAAGGCATTTCGGGAATCGATCTGATTCTATCTCTGTTCGTTCCGTTTGAAGAAAGGAAGGATCCCAAAGAATCGATCTTTCTTTTAGTTGCTGAATCTCTGTTTGATCGATCAATGTGTGATATTCTGAATCCTCATTTCTAATGGAATCGAAATGATCTCTGGATTGATCAGAAGATCCTTTCCATTGGCTAGAATCCGTTACTTGAACGAAAATAGATCTTGTGGAATCATATTGAATATTTGACAATACATTCCGTACCTTGCTAAAAAACCGATCCTTGTTTACCAACCACACATTGTCTAACCAAATCAAATTCTCTCTCGATACGTTCCTCAAAAAATCCGATTCGTGCTGATTCTTCCCCCAACTAACGAAGAGATCTTGGCGGAATTGCCACATATGAAATTGAGCACTATTTTGCAAAGAAATACCCCACTTGTTTCTCGAGAAGAGATGGGAAACATGCTCAATATCATTTGATTGAATAGTTGCCTCAGCTCCTTGTTGTTTGAAGAAACCCTCCCCTTCAATTGGTCTTTTTTCACGAAAAGCAGACATGAGATAACAAATCAAGTCTTTCCCTAAGATTTCGAATAGCTGTCCCGAATTCAAGTTGATTATGTTTCGCTTCTTCCTCGGAGAAAGACGATCAAACAATTCCCAATCATGGTCCTTGCGGATCGGATCATCCGTATAGGAAAAAAAAAGAAACTCCAGATATTTGCTATCTTTCTCTTTGAATGAGATCTCAATTCCAGCTACGGTTTCATTAGATATCTTACAACTAGAATCCTTCTTTTTTCCGATCCGATTCCTCCACCACCGCGAACCCCGGTTAGATTCAGGCATGATACACTTTTTATTTATTGGGAGAACCCAAGTACTCTCTTGCGGATCCATGAAACAACTCTCAGAAATCTTTTTCCCTTTTGGAAGATACAGGAGCGAAACAATCAACCTATTGATATTGGAAGACCAAAAAGATTCTTCCAATGTCTCATTTCTGGGTCCAATGGAATTCATAGGTATAGGAAGAATAGGTATAGGAAGAAGCCCCATCAAATAGATATTTTTTCTTTCGACCATCTTTCGATTGTTAATACGAGATATAAGGACCGCTACTACAAGCAGTACTACACCT